ATATAAATATTGTATTTATAATCTCTACATTTCTATATTTTAGATACAATCTTTGAAGATATAGAATTGTAGAAAAAGGCTTTCAGAATAAGAAAGACTTACTATCTTTGGGATTTGATGCTACACCGCTGCTCAATACCGTAGGGGATCAACTCTATTACATAAATTGATTCCTAATTTTTATCTCAAATTCTGGATAAGTAAAAGTAAGCAGTTATTATTGTATTGGCCAAAAATTTCGCTAATTGATCCTTACGGCGCTTTCTCTATCAATTAAATCTTTTATCCATAGAATTAAAAAGTATCTAGGCATTTTAGTTCTTCATATTTTGGCTTCTATAAAGTTTATTTCTTTGCTACAGCTAATAAAAATCGTATTAAGTACGATACATATGTAGAAAGCCCATATTTTTCGTTTTTTCTAGTATTTAGTATTTTCCCTTTATTTTTCTTTCTATAGTGGAGATAGTCGCACGTAATGACAGATCACGGCCATATTATTAAAAGCTTGTGGTAAGAACGGGTTTCGTTCTAGGGCTCGAAAATAATATTCCAAAGCTTTCGTATGTTCTCCATTACTTGTGTGAATAAGGCCTATGTTATAGAGTATATAACTTCGATCATAGGGATCAATTTCCAGTCGCATAGCTTCATAATAATTCTGTAAAGCTTCCGCATAATTTCCTTCGGATTGAGCCGACATCCGTTACGGTCGTCATTCGATTAAAAGAATCTCCGTTTCAAAACCGTACGTGAGATTTTCATCTCATACGGCTCCTCCCTTATGTGCATAATGAAAATTATACTATAGAATTAAGAAGAATTAAGAATGAAAAGAAGTAAGAATGAAAAAAGATTGAAATTTTTTCATTATGAACTAAGCGGGGCTAGTGTTTTTACAAGAAATCTCTAGCCAACCTTCCTGCAAAAGATCTTTTCTTAACATCAAGCACGTCGGTACTAGATAAAAAGATAACTCCAGCAATTTCTTTGTCCTCAACGCCCCTTAATTATTCTTTCTATTTTTTAGTTTAAGATTTTATTTTAAGGAATTAGTCACTTCAACAGCCTTTAATGGTTCTACGGGTATCCAAAGTACGAACGAGATGGATGTTTGTTGTCCCAACCATTTTTGGGAGTCCCGATCCCAAACAAGGAAAAGGAATAAAGATATATTTGAAAATAAGGGTTTCGTATTGTTGATTCCTAGGCGTAGTGCTTCTTCCCCTGTGCCGCCTATTGGTACTAGTGGAGGAGGGTTGACCTGTAACAGGGAACCCATAGGTGTGTCACCTTTCGTTCAATGCTCTAATTTACAATTGAAGCATCTGAGGTTGCATTAATCGGGGATACACGACAGAAGGGATTTTTTGATTTACAAACTTCACCTTCAACAAGCGTCGATTTATTTCAAAATTTAAAATTGATTTTTTCTATCTCCATTATTGCGTCTTTCTTCTAAAGACTGAGATAAAAAAAAAGCAAATCGCACCATCTCTGTAATAGGTAAATGCCTCCTTTTCTCCTGAAGTTGTCGGAATTATTTGTAATAAAATATTGGCTACAATTGAAAAGGTCTTATCGATAAAATTTCCATTTATTCGAGATCTAGGCATAGATAGCAATCCTTTTTTCATTTCTTTGAATTCCCTCTCGTGCTCGTGAGAAACCCCCCCCCCACAAACAAAACAAAGGAAGTGTAAAGTACGAAATAACATAAAAGCGGCCTCATATCATAAAATAAAGGATGGCCTTCTACTCAAATTCTTTCTTTTTGCCAGGAATTAATCTAAACTAAACTCAAAAGGATTTGAATCCAATTCAATTTCATCAAAATAAAATATAGGAACTATTTAGATTTCATCGAGGTTGAAGAATCAAAGAATTTATCCTACAGAGTAGGTTAATTCGAGAGGTTTTGGTTGAATTATGCTTCAAAGAGTAAAACTAATTGAATAATCTTTCTATGATAAAAAGGAAATAATCACCTTTTGCCTTGTGTGCATAGCGGGTATACACTATCCAATCAAACAAAAAAAAAAAAAATGATTCATGAATTTATACTCAATTATGGGGTAGGGGGCTAAAACAGTCTAAAAAATGAAAGGGTTTGTATTGTAATTGTAGAAGTCTTATGAAAATGGAATCAATCCTAGCCTAACATAGAATCAAGATCTAAAGGTATCCATTAAACATAGTCTAAAAAAACTAGACTAATCATTGAATTCGTCCAAATTCATTCGGGTACTCTCATAAAACGAAGAAACGTTGTCTTCGCAAACATGACTAGATAGATATCTTTATTGTGTGTTTTTAACAAAAAGTTTTTCACAAAAAACAAAAAAAAGAATCTTTATTGCCCATCTTCGAAAGATGGTTTTTTCTTTGATGAAAATTTGTTTTGTATAGTTGGATAGTTAGAATTAACTGTACATACCTATCCAAAAATAGAATATGTATGACTCGCTATTCACCCGTTTTTGGAGACATAATCATTATG